AATTATTTGTATAAAAACTTTTTTGTCTTTAACATGCTATATTTTTTTTATTCTGTATTATTTGACGTTAATAATTTGTAGTAACTACGAAGGATTTGAGGCTGTAGACCCTCCTCTGAGAGGCTCCCGACCCCGTTTTAGGGGGGTAGAGGGGAGGTTTTGGCGTGGCCCGGAGTTTGAGGCTCTAATGTAAATTGTTGAGTTCTTTTTTTTTTTTTTTTTCAGGGTCGAAAATTTTCGAGAAAAAGTTCAGAAGGTGCAAATTTTGGGGATTAGATGGGGATTTCATCTAAAACGTGAATTTGCCCTAAAGTTGGACGAACTTTTTTTGGTCAATAAATGTTTAACGTATGTACATCAATCTATTGATATGTATATATTAAACATTTAAAGATTTATAGATATAGCTGTTTACATTTATATATATATAATATATTATAAGAAATACAGAATTTAAATAATAGTTAAATAAGTGTTCTATAACGATGTATGTTAAATATAAAATACTATTCTTGGCAGGAAATTACTGTTGTTTAATAGGAAAAGAGAGAGTTAGATTGAAGCTGTACTAATAATGCATATATGTATGGTTTCTATATACCTATAAAATAGCTTATATATTAACTTAAAGCTAGCATAATTGCATATTAATTGAACTATAAGCCATTAAATAAATTACTATAAATAGGTTTTATTTTATAGAACTTATATTCATAAGTAGTGTGCGATATATATATAATTATAGATTGTGTATCCATAAATTATTTATAGACAAAGAAATATAGGCCATAAAAAAAAAAAAAAACTTAGTTTATAATAAATTATATGGCATTTATTGACCAAGATTTACTAAAAATCAATAATTACGTAGTTTTCGTAGATTTTACTGATTTATGAACTTTTTTGTATAAAAACCTTCGTAGTTATTATATATTGTTAACGTATGGATTTGTAATCATTCATATTTTCAGAGTGTGTACATATTTTTATGTCTTTAAAGTTTTATTTTATAAAGGTAATTTTTACCGAAATTTATTTTATGTAATTAAGATATTATATAACGTTTTTTGATCTTTCTGTGTTTCAGTGGGGGCGCTGATTTTATTCTGCGTGTTAGGTAAGGGGTGACCTAGCACCAACTTTGTTTAGAGGTTTGATTTTTTTTGGATAAAGTAGTTTGATGGGAGGAGTATTCCTTTATGGAAATCTTTTTTGCTGGTTGGGATGATAAGTTATAGTAATAGTTTAATTGGGTTGGTAATTTTTTTTACTTCTATCAAAGTTTTATTTAAGCTTAAAGTTTGAGTCTACTTATCTTTTACATGCATGGCTTTGTTTTTATATAGGTTTTTTGCAGTATTTAACATTAATTATCTGGTTTTTCAGGAATTAGGAATAAGTTAGAGTTTTAATGAAACTTGTGCCAGCAATTGCGGTTATACAAGTGATGCAGTTCAAACTTTTTGGTTTGTAATTAGTTGATAATTTATAGATTTATTTTTTAACTTTTTGGGTGAAATTTTAAGTTAAATAAGGTTCTGAATATTATTTATGAAGTTATTAAAGTTCAATTTTAAACTAGGATTAGATACCCTATTATTTGAATTGTAAATTAATTATGCCTGATTATTAGTAGATTATTTTCTTGAAAATTAAAGAATTTGGCGGTATTTTAGTCCATTCAGAGGAACCTGTCCTATAATTGATAGTCCACGATTTGTTCTACTTTTTCTTTTAGTTTGTATATCGTCGTGTTTGAATATTTTAGAAGAATATAAATGTTCAACTTGTTTAATTAAAGGGGATGTCAGATCAAGGTGCAGCTTATGAAAAAGAGGGAGATGGGTTACTATAGATTGATTTTTGGTTTATTGATTTAGATATCTTTAATAAATCGGATTTGATAGTAATATTGTCTGTTTAGTCAATGTGATTAAGGCTCTAAAATATGTACATATTGCCCGTCGCTCTCATTAAAGTGAGATAAGTCGTAACATAGTAGATGTACTGGAAAGTGTATCTAGAAAGACAAATTATAGCTTAATAGAAAGTTTTTTATTTACATTAAAAAGTTCATTGTGCAATTCAATGTGATTTGATTTGATTAAATTATTTTTTTTATTATTGGAAGTATCCTTTTTTTTAGTAGGTAAAGAGAAAAAATGTCTTTTGTTATAGTTTATTAGTAAAGTGATTGAAATTTGAAATATTTTTTAATAGTTGATAAGAAGAGTTGATTTTTCGTACCTTGTGTATCAGGGTTAATAAATTATTTGATTTGTATAAATTTTTCCCGAATCAGAAAGAGCTAATTTTGAATGATTAAAGTTGTTAAATAAACTTATTTAATTCGTAATTGGGGGCGAAACGTTATTCGTTTTCTGAGATATCTGGTTTCTTAAGAAATGAATTTAATTCTTTGGTTACTAAAATTATTTTCAATTATTGATTTTTATTTTGTAACTTGAAATGACAGGTGGGATGAGCTTCTTGTCATATAACTAAAAGCTTTTTTGTTTGGTTAATTAGTATAATTAGAATTGTTAATCTTTAGAATAATTTTATAGTTGATTTTCTTTGTTTCATTATTTCTATGGTTTTTAGGTTTTATATTAAGATTTTTTTTTTAATTTTTTAGATTAATTAATAATGATTAAATTAGTAAAATTAAATTTAGATTGTTTTTTTTTTGTTAGGTTTAGAAAAGGAATTCGGCAAAGGGTTTTCCGCCTGTTTATTAAAAACATGTCCTTTTGAATTTGATTTAAGGTCTAATCTGCTCAATGAGGAGTTAAATTGCCGCGGTATTATGACCGTGCGAAGGTAGCATAATAATTAGCTTTTTTATTGAAAGCTGGAATGAATGATTGGACGAGAAAACATCTGTCTCTACTGAATTTTTTGTTGAATTTAACTTTTAAGTAAAAAGGCTTAAATGTTTTAGAAAGACGAGAAGACCCTATAGAGTTTAATATTTTTATGATTAAGAGGTTTTTGGTATTTATTTCTTTTATTTTTTAATTTATTTAGTTGGGGTGACTAGAAGAAGGAATAAACTCTTCTATTATTTTATTATTGATTTGTAAATAATTATTCTGGATTTTTCAAGTTTAATATAAATTACCTTAGGGATAACAGCGTAATTTCCTTTGAGAGTTCTTATTTAAGGGGGAGTTTGCGACCTCGATGTTGGATTAAAATTAATATTGGGTGCAGTAGCTCAATTATTAGGTCTGTTCGACCTTTAAAATTTTACATGATCTGAGTTTAAACCGGCGTGAGCCAGGTTGGTTTCTATCTTTTAGATTTAATTGCGTTTTAGTACGAAAGGACCGGACGCTTAATATATTATTTTTATTTTGAATTCTATTATTACTTTGGCAGATTAGTGCAATTGATTTAGAATCTTTTTATGTAATTTATATTACAGGTAATACTTGTGGATTTATGATTTTTTATTGACTTTCTTGAGTGCTTTGGTTTTAGTTGTTTGTGTTCTTGTTGGGGTTGCTTTTTTGACATTATTAGAGCGTAAGGTTTTGGGATATATTCAAGTTCGTAAGGGTCCTAATAAGGTAGGTTTTGCAGGAATTCCCCAGCCTTTTAGAGATGCAATTAAGTTGTTTAGAAAGGAACAAACTAATCCTATTATATCTAATTATTGATCTTACTATCTTTCTCCTGTTTTTAATTTTTTTTTGGCCTTGGTCTTGTGGATGTGTGCTCCCTTTTTTACTGGTTTTATGCATTTTTCTTTAGGTATACTTTTTTTTCTTTGTGTCTCTAGATTAGGAGTTTATACTATTATAATTGCTGGTTGGTCTTCTAATTCTAATTATTCTTTATTAGGAGGTTTACGTTGTGTTGCTCAAACTATTTCTTATGAGGTAAGATTGGCTTTGATTCTTTTGTCTTTTTTAGTTTTGATTTCTGGGGTTAGAATTTTTGATTTGGTATGGTATCAAGAGTATGTATGATTCTTTTTTCTTGGAGTGCCTTTGGCTTTAGTTTGATTTGTTTCTAGGTTAGCTGAGACTAATCGTACTCCTTTCGATTTTGCTGAAGGTGAATCTGAATTGGTCTCTGGTTTTAATATTGAGTATAGAAGAGGAGGATTTGCGTTGATTTTTCTGGCTGAATATTCTAATATTTTGTTTATAAGATTTATTTTTTGTATATTGTTTTTAGGGGGTGATTTAATAAGTTTTTTATTTTTTATTAAGGTTGTTTTTATTGCTTTTTTATTTATTTGGGTTCGTGGTACCCTTCCTCGTTTTCGGTATGATAAACTTATGTATTTGGCTTGGAAGAGATTTCTTCCTGTTTCGTTAAATTATTTGATATTTTTTTTTGGCTTAAAATTTTTTATTTTTGCCCTTTTAATTTAGTTAACTAAATTTAGTATAAGTTAATAGAGTAATTAACTCTTTGGTGTATTTTCAAAATACAAACTTTAACAAGTTCATTAACTAGTTTTTAAATATGATGGAGTCTCATGCTGCAGATGCTCAGTAAAGGATTGGGAAATATATGAAGTATAGAACTGTTAGAATTTGTCCTGTAATAATGTAGGGGTCTTCTACTGGTCGTGCTCCGATTCATGTTAATAGGAGGGTGATTGATACGTAAGATCAAAATAAAATTTTATTGATTGGGTAGAATTGGTTTCTTTGCATCTTTTTTTTGAATGCTGGTATGATTAGGAGGATTGCGATTGATATAAATAAAGCGATTACACCTCCTAGTTTGTTAGGAATTGACCGTAAAATTGCGTATGCGAAAAGGAAGTATCATTCGGGTTGAATGTGAACAGGTGTTACTAGGGGGTTAGCTGGTGTAAAATTTTCTGGATCTCCTAGTATATAAGGATTTCATAAAGTAATTATAGTTAAAATTATTAATGTTAAATTGAATCCAATTATATCCTTGAATGTGAAGTATGGGTGGAATGGAATTTTGTCGATGTTTCTATTTGTTCCTAGGGGGTTATTTGAACCTGTTTGATGAAGGAAGATTAGGTGGACTATGGATATGGCTAGAACAATAAATGGAAATAGAAAATGGAGTGTAAAGAATCGGGTAAGGGTGGCGTTGTCTACTGCGAATCCTCCTCATAGTCATTGGACGATAGTAGTACCTAGATAAGGGATTGCGGATAAGAGATTAGTAATTACTGTTGCCCCTCAGAAGGATATTTGTCCTCATGGTAGGACGTATCCTAGAAATGCTGTTCCTATTACTGTAAGTAGGATGATTACTCCTACTGATCATGTTTCATGGTATATAAATGATCCATAATAAAGACCTCGTCCTACATGAAGGAAGATGCAGATGAAGAAGAAGGAAGCTCCGTTAGCATGTAACGTTCGAAGTAATCATCCGTAGTTTACGTCACGACAAATGTGTACTACTCTGTTGAATGCTAGTGAAATGTCAGCACAGTAATGTATAGCTAGAAATAGTCCTGTTACAATTTGTAAAATTAAACATATTCCTAGAAGTGAACCGAAATTTCATCATGCTGAAATATTTGATGGTGTTGGTAGGTCAATTAATGAATTATTAACGATTTTTAGAATTGGGTGGGTTTTTATGATTTTCATTAAATTTTTTGTCGTAGAGGGCCGTAGGTAATGTTTGTAATTTTTACTACTGCAATTAATGCTAATAGAAGATAGATAATTAGTGAGATTATTCATGAGTTAAGAGGGAAGTTTAAATATTTACTTATTGATAAGTAGTAGGTTACGTTTGTTGATGAATTTATTAAATCTATGTTTACGGAATTTTGGTATAAAATGAATTGATCAGAGATTAATATAATAAGTGTTGTCGTTGTAATGGTTACGAATAGAAGAATTGAGATTTTGTTTGAAAATATGAATTTTTCGTTTGATGCTACTCTTGTTATATAAATAAAAAGTACTAGTATTCCTCCAATTATGATTATGAATAGAATATAGGAGAATCAAAAGTTGTGTGATATTAATCCTGTGATTATTGCAATTAGGGTGGTTTGGATTAGGAGGATTAGCCCTATTGATAATGGGTGATTTATGAATATAAATGTTACTGATATAACTAATGTAGATGAATAAAGAATGGAGACGATACAGAGAATAGTTTAATTAAAAATATTAATTTTGGAGATTAATGATAAGAGTATTCTTTTCTCTGAAGTTTTAAAAGCTGGGCTTATTTCTGATTTACAAGATCAGTATTTTTTTTAAATTATTAAAACAATGTCAGTTTTGAATATTTATTTTCCTATATTTATGTATTTTATTGGGATTGCAGTTTTTTGTTTCAAGTGTAAGCATTTACTTTTAATGCTTCTGAGACTTGAGTTTGTTGTTCTTTCTTTGTATTTTGGTTTGTATTTGGTTATGATAAGATATGGTTATGAATATTATTTTGGGATGGTTTTTTTGACTATAAGAGTTTGTGAAGGTGCTTTGGGTTTATCTATCTTGGTTTCAATGATCCGTTCTTATGGAAATGATTATTTTCAATCTTTTAGAATTTTATGATAAAGTTTTTATTTTTAATAATTTTTATGATTCCTTTGAGTTTTTTAAACGGGGTGTTTTGGTTTCATCAGGTTTTGTATTTTTTTATTTTTTTTTTGTTTGTATTAAATTATAGAATTTCTTTAACTTTTAGAGATTTGAGATATTTTCTTGGATGTGACTTTATTTCTTATTTTCTTATCTTATTAAGAATTTGGATTTGTGGATTGATGATTATGGCTAGAGAGAAGATTAATAAAGAGTCTTATTATGATAATTTTTTTCTTTTTGTGATGATTATATTATTAATTTCTTTATATTTAACATTTTCTTCTTTAAATTTGTTCATTTTTTACTTATTTTTTGAAGTAAGGCTAATCCCTACACTTGTTTTGATTCTGGGCTGAGGTTATCAGCCTGAACGTATTCAAGCAGGGATATATATATTTTTTTATACTCTTCTTGCTTCTTTACCTATAATGGTTGCTATTTTTTATCTTTATTATGGTTTGGACTCAATTGATTTTTTTTTTCTGGATAGAAAGTTTGATTCTTTTTTTCTTTATTTTTGTATGATTGGTGTTTTTTTAGTTAAAATTCCTATGTTTTTTGTTCATTTGTGGCTTCCTAAGGCTCATGTTGAAGCTCCTGTGTCTGGGTCTATAATTTTGGCTGGAATCATACTTAAGTTAGGAGGATATGGTTTTATTCGTTTAATACCAGTTTTTTTAAATGTGGGTGTTAAGTATAATTTTTTGTTTATTTTGGTTTCTTTGTTCGGAGGATTTGTTATTTCTTTGGTCTGTTTACGTCAGAGAGATATTAAGGCATTAGTGGCTTATTCTTCAGTTTCTCATATAGGATTAGTGTTAGGTGGAATCATAACTATAAATTTATGGGGTTTGTACGGATCTGTAGTTATGATGATTGCTCATGGACTTTGTTCATCAGGTCTTTTTTGTTTAGCTAATATTTCTTATGAACGGCTAGGAAGACGTAGATTATTTTTAACAAAGGGGTTGATTAATTTGATACCTAGAATGTCTCTTTGGTGATTTTTACTAAGGTCCTCTAATATGGCTGCTCCTCCTTCTTTTAATTTGATAGGGGAAATTATATTGATTAATAGACTTGTTTCTTGAGGTTTAATAACTATTGGTTTATTAATGTTAAGATCCTTCTTTAGAGCAGCTTACTCTTTATATCTTTATTCTTATAGGCAACATGGAAAGATTTATTCTGGTCTTTATGGATTTAATTTGGGATTTTTGCGTGAGTACTTGTTATTATTTTTGCATTGAATACCTCTTAACTTGCTTTTTTTAAAGGGTGATATTTTTGTTTTTTATTTAAATAGTTTAAGGAAAATATTGATTTGTGGAGTCAAAGATGTAAATTGTTACTTTAGATAATTTTGTCTATTTGTTTTATTTATTTTTTAGTTTTTTTATTTTTTAGTTTGGTTATATTTTCTGGAAGAGTAATTTTTATGGTTCTTGATTATAGATTAATAATTGAGTATGAGCTTTTTAGATTGAATTCTAATGTAGTTTATATGTCGATCCTTTTTGATTGAATATCTTTGTTATTCATGAGATTTGTTTTGTTTATTTCTTCGATGGTTATTTTTTATAGAGATGAATATATGAGAGGTGATTTGAATATCAATCGTTTTATTTTGTTAGTTGTTATATTTGTTGTTTCTATAATATTTTTGATTATTAGTCCTAATTTAATTAGAATTTTATTGGGTTGGGATGGCCTTGGTCTTGTGTCTTACTGTTTGGTAATTTATTATCAGAATGTAAAATCCTATAATGCTGGAATGATCACTGCATTATCTAATCGCATTGGGGATGTTGCTTTGTTAATTAGAATTGCTTGAATACTAAACTATGGGGATTGAAATTATATTTATTATTTAGATTATATAAAGGATGATTTTGTTATAATGGTTGTGGCTGGTTTAGTAATGTTGGCTGCTTTAACCAAGAGAGCTCAGATTCCTTTTTCTTCCTGGCTACCTGCTGCCATGGCTGCTCCTACTCCTGTATCTTCATTAGTTCATTCATCTACGTTAGTGACTGCAGGTGTATATTTATTGATTCGTTTTAGATTTGGTCTAGGGGAAGTTTTTATAAGAATTCTTTTATTTATTTCTATACTTACTATATTTATAGCCGGTTTAGGGGCTAATTATGAATTTGACTTGAAGAAGATTATTGCTTTATCTACTCTTAGTCAGTTGGGCTTGATAATAAGAATTTTGGCTTTAGGAGATTATTTTTTGGCTTTTTTTCATTTATTAACTCATGCTTTGTTTAAGGCATTATTATTTATGTGTGCTGGTTGTATAATCCATAATTTGGGTAATTTCCAGGATATTCGTTATATGGGTGGATTAATTAATCATATACCTTTGACTTGTTGTTATTTTAATGTTTGTAATATGGCATTATGTGGATTACCTTTTTTGTCGGGATTTTATTCCAAGGATTTAATTTTGGAAGTTATATCAATAGGTTATTTAAATTTTTTTGTTTATTTTGTTTTTTATTTTTCTACTGGGTTGACTGTTTGGTATTCTGTTCGTTTAAGATATTACACTTTGTTTGGTGATTTCAATTTTAGTTCTATTCATAATATTAGAGATACTGGTTTTACTATATTGAAGGGTATATCAGGATTAATTTTTTTAGTGGTTTTTGGTGGGAGAATATTGTCTTGAATCATGTTTCCTACTCCTTATTTTATTGTCCTACCTTTTTATATAAAGATAATGGTTGTATTGGTTATTCTGTTAGGGATTTATTTTGGTTATGAATTTTCTAAGTTTATATTGAGTTATGATTTGAAGGCTATAAATTTTCTTTATTCTAGATTGTTTTTTTCTTCCATGTGGAATTTGCCTATTCTTTCTACCTTCGGGGTGAATTTTTACCCTATTATGATGGGGGGTTTATATTACAAAAGATTTGATCATGGTTGATCTGAATATTTTGGGAGGCAACATATTTATTCTACAATAGTTAAATTTTCTAAGGTACTCCAATTGATTTTTAGAAATAATATTAAAATTTATTTGTCTTTTTTAGTAATTTGGGTATTTTGTTTATTTGTATTTATTTACTTTAATAGCTTATATAGAGCATGACACTGAAGATGTTAGGGAGATTTTTTATCTTAGAGTATTTATGAAAATGAAAATTTTAATTTTACAATGAAAATGTAATGTTTTTATTAAACTACGTAAATAGAAATATTAACGGAGTTTCACCGCTAGAGTAAAAAGTTAGAAGCTTTATCTCGAATTTCATATTTCTTTAATTGGAGTTTTTACTCATTGACATCATTAACAGTGATGTACCTCTATTTTGGTTTCAATTAATAAATAAGGATGAATGAACATCAAAGGACTAGGTCGAAACTAGTTACAAATTTTTGTTTCTTATTTAAGATAAATTGATTATTCAATATTTTTTAAGTGCAAGTTAAATGTTGTTACTTAAACTATTATCCTAGTATGCTCAGCTTAGGGCTCCTTGTTTTCATTCGTGGTAAAGGCCTACTAATAAGATAATAATAAATACAGAGGAAATTAGAAGAAATCTTGTTGTATTAGTAGATTTTATTGTCACTACGAGGGGTAGGAGAAGAGTGATCTCAACGTCAAAAATTAAGAAAATTACTGCGATTAGAAAAAATTGGAGGGAAAAGGGAATACGTGCTGACGATTTGGGGTCGAATCCACACTCAAATGGAGATCTTTTTTCTCGATCAGTAAAGGTTTTTTTTGAGATGATTGAAGCGAGGATGATTAGGATTGATCTGATAATTATTATGATTATTGATAAGGACGAAATTATTAAAATTATTTATACTAGATGTCTAGATCTTTTGATTGGAAGTCAAATATAATTTTTATACTATATAAATATCTACCTCATCAGTAGATAGTGATATAAAGGAATAATCATACAACATCAACGAAATGTCAGTATCAGGCTGCAGCCTCAAATCCGAAGTGGTGAATTTGTGAAAAATGATTTAATACTTGTCGTCCTAGACAAACTCTTAAGAAAATTGTTCCAATAATTACGTGAAGACCGTGGAATCCTGTTGCTATGAAGAAGGAGGAGCCATATACTGAGTCAGCGATTGTGAATGCTGATTCGAAATATTCATAAGCTTGAAGTATAGTAAAGTAAACTCCAAGAATAATTGTTAGTGATAGACCGTAAATAGCTTGTTTGTAGTCATTTTCTATTAGTCTATGATGGGCTCAGGTTACAGTAATTCCTGAGGAAATAAGAATTAATGTATTTAATAATGGAATTTGTATGGGATTGAAGGTTTGAATTCCTTTTGGAGGCCAGGTTATTCCTAGTTCAATAGATGGGGATAATCTTCTGTGGAAGAATCCTCAGAAAAATGAAACAAAGAATAAAACTTCTGAAGTAATAAATAAAATTATTCCTCATCGTAATCCTGTAGCTACAGGTAGGGTGTGTAGCCCTTGAAATGTTCCTTCTCGGGTGATATCTCGTCATCATTGATACATAATTATAAGGGTGTTAACAGCTCCTAGTAGGAATAGATCAGGCGTAAATATATGAAATCATTTGATTAATCCTATTATTATTACTATTGCTCTGAATGCACCTAGGATTGGTCATGGTCTTACTTCTACGAGGTGGAATGGGTGATTTTTATGTGCTCTCATTAGTTTACTTCTCTAGAGTATAAAGTTCTAAGAATCGAAAATACGTAAGATTGAATTACAGCAACTGCTGATTCTAGAATTAGGAGGAGAATTTGTGTGATGATTAGGAGATTTAGTATTAGGATTCTTATGGATGGTCCTGTATTCCCTAAAAGGGTTAGGAGTAGATGTCCTGCAATTATATTTGCTGTTAGTCGAATAGCTAAAGTCCCCGGACGAATAATGTTTCTAATTGTTTCAATACATACTATAAATGGTATTAATACAGGAGGAGTTCCTTGGGGGACAAGATGTGCTAATATATGGATAGTATTATTGATCCATCCGTAAATCATGAATCTTAGCCATAAAGGTAGAGCTAGGGTTAATGTTAAGGTTAGATGCCTAGTTCTTGAGAATACATAAGGAAATAGTCTTAGGAAGTTATTAAATAGAATTAATGAAAATAATGAAATAAAGATTAATGTTCTTCCCTTTATTTTATTAATTTTTAGTAGAATTTTGAATTCATTATGAAGTGCTGAAGTGATTTTTACTCAGGCTAGGTTAATTCGTGAGGGAATTAATCAGAATATTGACGGGAGAAAGATGATTCCTAGAGTTACTCTTAGTCAATTTAACGAAAAATTTGATCTTGTTGCTGGGTCGAATGTAGAAAATAGATTTGTTATCATTTTCAATTGAATTGAGATCTTTTTTTAGTGAAAGATCTTTGTTTGTTGTTGTAATTGAATGAGAAATAATTTAATGTTCTTATAATTATAAATATAATTACGAATGAAATGAAAAGATTTAATCATCTTAATGGAGCTATTTGTGGAATTAAAAATTATTACGGGTAATAATTTTAGCTTGACAAGCTAATGTTATAATTTAACTAAATTTTTCATTAGAAGTAGGTGCTAATCTACTATAAAGTGGTTTAAGAGACCATTACTTGCTTTCAGTCATCTAATGAGAATGATTTTACTCAATTAATAAAAGATTTAGGAGAGATTCTCTCAATAACAATAGGTATGAATCTGTGATTTGTTCCGCAGATCTCAGAACATTGACCATAATATATACCTGGTCGATTTATGAAAAATCTTGTTTGGTTTAACCGACCTGGATTTGCATCGACTTTAACTCCCATAGAAGGAACTGTTCACGAGTGAATAACGTCTGTTGATGAAATTAGAAAACGAATTTGTGACTTGTAAGGGAGTGGAAGGCGATTATCTACATCTAGTAGGCGGAAGTCATGAACTTTGTTTTCGTTTTGGGGAATCATGTATGAATCGAATTCAATGTTTTTGAAATCTGATAATTCGTAGGATCAGTATCATTGGTGGCCAATAGCCTTTACAGTTATAAGGGGTGAATTGATCTCATCTAAAAGGTATAGGAGCCGTAGAGATGGGAGTGCAATAAAAATTAGTGTTACAGCAGGTGCAATAGTTCAAATTAATTCGATAGTTTGTCCTTCTAGGAGGAACCGATGGGTGAATTTGTTTGTAAATAAAGCTGTTATGATGTAACTTACGATTAAAGTAATTATTACTAGAATTATTATAGCATGATCATGGAAGAATGCTAGCTGTTCTATTAAGGGTGAAGATCTGTCTTGGGAATTAATGTTTAATCAGGTTGCCATTCTAAAAAAAGTTAAACTTTATGTATGGATCTTAAATCCATTGCACTAATCTGCCATATTAGATAATTAGTTAATATTGGTAATTCAGAATAGCTGTGTTCAGCAGGAGGAGTCTTTTGGTATCATTCAATTGACGAAGGTATTTGATTTGAAAAGATATTTTTACGGATTGATGTTATTCTTTCTCATAAAATGAAAATGAAAAATAAAATTCTTACTGTAGAAATTAATGACCCAATCGATGAGAGAACATTTCATGATAGATAGGCGTCTGGGTAGTCGGAATATCGTCGAGGTATACCTCTTAGACCTAGAAAGTGTTGAGGGAAGAATGTTAGATTTACACCAATGAATATAGTTAGGAATTGAATTTTTAGCAATTTGTTGTTTAGTGAGAATCCTGTGAATAATGGGAATCAGTGAATTACTCCACCTATAATTGCAAATACTGCTCCTATAGATAGAACGTAATGGAAATGGGCTACTACATAATAAGTGTCATGAAGAATAATGTCAATTGATGAATTAGCTAGAACTACACCTGTCAATCCTCCTACGGTAAATAGAAAAATGAATCCTAAAGCTCACAGTATTTGTGGAGAGTAGTTGATTTGAGTACCATGAAGTGTAGCTAATCATCTAAAAATTTTAATTCCTGTAGGTACAGCAATAATTATAGTAGCTGAAGTGAAGTAAGCTCGTGTATCGACGTCTATTCCTACTGTGAATATATGGTGTGCTCATACTACGAATCCTAGGAATCCAATTGCTAACATAGCATAAATTATCCCAATACAACCGAATGTTTCCTTTTTACCTCTTTCTTGTCTGACAATATGAGAAATTATTCCGAATCCTGGAAGAATAAGAATATATACTTCTGGGTGACCAAAGAATCAGAATAAGTGTTGATAGAGAATAGGGTCTCCTCCTCCTGCTGGATCAAAGAATGTAGTATTTAGGTTTCGATCTGTTAGTAGTATAGTAATTGCTCCAGCGAGTACTGGTAGAGATAATAGGAGAAGAAGAGCTGTAATAGCTACAGCTCAGACAAATAAAGGTATTCGATCGAAAGTAATTCCTGTTGATCGTATGTTAATAACTGTAGAAATGAAGTTTACGGCTCCTAGAATTGAGGAAATTCCTGCTAAATGAAGGCTGAAGATGGCTAGATCTACTGAGGATCCTCTGTGAGCAATATTTGCTGAAAGGGGAGGGTATACAGTTCATCCTGTTCCTGCACCATTTTCTACGATTCTTCTTATTAGAAGTAAAGACAGAGAGGGTGGAAGAAGTCAGAACCTTATATTATTTATTCGTGGAAATGCTATATCTGGGGCTCCTAGTATAAGGGGTACAAGTCAGTTTCCGAATCCCCCGATTATAATAGGCATAACTATGAAGAAAATTATAATGAATGCGTGGGCAGTAACAACAACATTATAGATTTGATCATTTCCAATTAAAGATCCTGGATTACCTAGTTCGGCTCGGATCAATAATCTTAATGATGTCCCCAGTATTCCGGCTCATGCACCGAAAAGGAAATAAAGAGTTCCAATGTCCTTATGATTTGTTGAAAATAATCATTTGTTAAGTGAGGTGGCTGAGCTTTAAGCGATAAACTGTAAATTTATTAACGGATTTGAATCCCCTTGCTAGGTCTTATATTCAATAATGATTTCGAATTGCAAATTCGAAGGTGAATTAGTATTCTAAGGCTTAAAGAGTGTTCTTTATTGGCAACTTTGAAGGTTACTAGTTTCCTTAACTTAAATCCTTGATTTAAGTTATATTGAACAAAATAGTAATGAAGATTAGCCTTATTAAACTTACAAAATTCATAAATGAAATGATTATATTATCGAATTTGAAAAATGTCTTTTGTCAAGGGTGTTCATTGATTATCATCAAGATTGATGACAAGGTGATTCGTATATACATGTAAATTGTGAATAGAGTTAGGACAATTATAATTACAGGAAGAATGATTATTCCTCTAGATACAAGGGCTTGAATTGTTAATCATTTAGGAAGAAAGCCTAGAAATGGTGGGATTCCTCTGAGAGATAGAAAGTTTGTAATAAATCATAATTTGATTATTGAATAATCATTTATTGACTGGTAAAGTTGGTTTAGGTAAAAAATTTTGTATCTGTTAAATACTAAAACTAAATTAAGGGTGATTAAGGCGTAAATAATGAAATAGTAGAATCAAATTGTTTCTATAATTATTATTGACCTGAGTATCCACCCTATATGATTAATAGATGAGTAGGCTAAGATTTTTCGAAGGCTTACTTGGTTGACACCTAGGAATCCTCTTACTACCATTGATCTAATGATTATAATTGTTATGAATAAATAGAAATTCATGTTGTATATGAGTAAAACCATAGGGGCAATTTTTTGTCATGTTAATACAATAAGACTATTGATTCAATCTAATCCCTCTAAAACTTCCGGAAACCAAAAATGGAATGGGGCTGTTCCTATCTTGGTCAGTAAAGCAGAGTTCATCATTATTAAAAATGTTGATTGAAAGTTGATTTGCCTGGTTAGGTTGGTCTTGTTTATTAAGATAATTATTGAAGATATAATAATTGTCGATGCAATGGCTTGAACGACAAAGTATTTGATTGCAGCTTCTGAAGAAATTATTCTTTTGGAGTTTTGTATCAGAGGAATAATTGATAGAAGATTAATCTCTAGACCTAGTCATATTCCTAGTCATGAATAAGACGAAATTGAGATGAGGGTTCTGGAAAAAACTATGGTTAGAAACAAAATTTTGTAAGTTTTAGTTATTAAAAAGAAAAGAGTAATCTTTATATTCGGGGTATGAACCCAACAGCTTAAATTAGCTTATCTTTTTACGTTTTAGTATATGATGAATAAAAGTTTTTGATACTTTAGGAGTTGGTTTAATTCCATCAAACGTAATGAAGGTAATAATTTTACATGATTTATTCTATCAAAATAACCCTTTTAATTTCAGGCACTTCATT